CTGGGGTTATGGATTTTCAGTTTATGGGGGGTAGTATGGGATCCGTAGTCGGAGAGAAAATCACCCGTTTGATTGAACACGCTGCCAATCAAAATTTACCTCTTATTATAGTGTGTGCTTCTGGGGGGGCGCGCATGCAGGAAGGAAGTTTGAGCTTGATGCAAATGGCTAAAATCTCATCTGCTTTATATGATTATCAATTAAATAAAAAATTATTTTATGTATCAATCCTTACATCTCCGACAACTGGTGGAGTGACAGCTAGTTTTGGTATGTTGGGGGATATCATTATTGCCGAACCCAATGCCTACATTGCATTTGCAGGTAAAAGAGTAATTGAACAAACATTGAATAAAACAGTACCCGAAGGTTCACAAGCAGCTGAATACTTATTCCAGAAGGGTTTATTCGACCTAATTGTACCACGGAATCTTTTAAAAAGCGTTCTGAGTGAGTTATTTAAGCTCCACGCCTTTTTTCCTTTGAATCAAAAGTCAAGCAAAATCAAGTAGAGCACTAAGTTCAATTATTTTTTTGTGTTTGTAGCAAAAAGTAGTTAGTTTATCGGACTCAAAGTAAATAAGATAATAATGGCCTTTTCTTTGGTGATAGAAGATCGAATTGTAGCAAGAATCAAAACTAAAGTTGAGGATAACTCTTTTTTTGACCTATATTTCTGATTACGAATCGAGAAGCCCTTATCACCAAGAGTGAGTTCTTCCTTTCGTGAAATTAGGAAAATAAAACAAATTTGTTCTTGTCTTAGGTATATAATTTGAAATTTAAATATAGATAATAGAGTTTTGTATCTTTCTCTATCTCCCGAAAAACTATTTTATCTAAAAATTCATGTTGGGTCGGATTCGAACGAATCTTTCGATAATCGGTAAAAAACTCTTTATCTATTTTTAAAAATTAGAAGACAAGAACAAAAGACAAAGAAATGAAGAAAAATAATAAAGTTTATTATCATACATATCTTTCTCATGTAGGAGATGAATAAGTCCATTTATTTAGTTCTACAGTTCTACATTCTTTGCACTTATTCTTCTTATACGTACTCAGTTAGATTTAGATATATAGATACTTAGATCTATACTAAGAATCTTTATTTAATTTATATAATAATAATAACAGATACAAATAGTAAATCGAGGTACCCCTTCTATGACAAATTTGAACCTTCCATCTATTTTTGTGCCGTTAGTAGGCCTAGTCTTTCCGGCAATTGCAATGGCTTCTTTATTTCTTCATGTTCAAAAAAACAAGATTGTTTAGATCCGCCGGGACCCAATCTCATCCATTTTTTTTGAAAACGTGGACTTGTATCATAACACGGATATCTATTTATTGGAATATAGTATAACATGTGATTTCCGCCGAACATAAAGGAAAAAACTCTTATGCCCGCAGAAACATGATATATGGATATATCAATTCTATCAATTTTATCAATTTTAAAATAGATCAGGATCTCTGGATGGCTGAAATGTAGTCGGTGAATCTATATGTATATCGATATGTATAGTGGAATCGTATTAAATAAAGAGTATGTTATTATTTTAGATTTAACCAATTTGATGAATTACTCCTAAAGGTTGACATCAAACTAGTGCTAGTTCACCTCAAACTAGTGCTAGTTGATGAGAGTTACTTCGGAAACAAAAAAGTAAAGTCAAATTTCTCTGGGGTATTATCGCAATTACAATAAAATGCAATCGAGTAAAGTATGACTTGTCGATCAGACGATATATGGATAGAACTTATAACGGGGTCTCGAAAAATAAGTAATTTCTGCTGGGCCTTTATCCTTTTTTTAGGTTCATTAGGCTTCTTATTAGTTGGAACTTCCAGTTATCTTGGTAGAAATTTGCTATCTTTTTTTCCGCCTCAGCAAATCATTTTTTTTCCACAAGGAATCGTGATGTCTTTCTACGGAATTGCGGGTCTCTTTATCAGTTCTTATTTGTGGTGCATAATTTCCTGGAATGTAGGTAGTGGTTATGATCGATTCGATAGAAAGGAAGGAGTAGTCTGTATTTTTCGTTGGGGATTTCCGGGAAAAAATCGTCGCATATTCCTCCGATTCCTTATAAAAGATATTCAGTCCGTTAGAATAGAAGTTAAAGAGGGTATTTATGCTCGTCGTGTTCTTTATATGGACATCCGAGGCCAGGGGTCCATTCCCTTGACGCGTACTGATGAGAATTTGACTCCACGAGAAATTGAACAAAAGGCTGCTGAATTAGCCTATTTCTTGCGTGTACCAATTGAAGTATTTTGATAAATTGAGAATCAGAACGTTCATTCAATTAAAGAAAACGTATATGAAAGAACCATAAAACGAAACTCTTTTTATGGTCTTTATGCGTTTTATGGTCTTTATGCGCACGCAATTCAATAACAAATAACAAATCGAAATAATAGAGTCATCTCAGATGGCAAACCATTTCGAAAGCACGAATTTTTTTTAGTTCAATATTTGTTAGAATTGACACTT